CGTACCACCGAAAGGTTTGGTCGCATACTTGAAAAATAACCCAAAAAATCAAGGGAATGCTTGGATAATTGGTTTATATAAATCCTTCCTGGTTGAGACCACACATAAGAATGACATTGCCATAAATTGACAAGATAATATTTCCACTTATTCATCAGAAGAGGGGTATCCTTCGAAGACAGAATAGATTTTCCTTGATATCTAACATAATGCATAAAAGGATCCTTGAAGAACCATAAGATGGCGGCCGGAAAATCATTAACGAAGACTTCTTCTACAGGATATTTTTTTTTTTCATAGAAATGTATTCGCTCAAAAAAGATACCAGAAGAGGTTAATCGTAAATGAGAAGATTGATTACGAAGAAAAAGTAAAATGGATTCGTATTCACATACATGAGAATTATATAGGAGCAAGAATAATCGTGGATTACTTTTTGAAAAAATCATTTTTTTTGGAGTAATAAGACTATTCCAATTATAATACTCGTGAAGAAAGAGTCGTAATAAATGTAAAGAAGAGGGATCTTTCACCCAATAGCGAAGGGTTTGGACCAAGATTTCCAGATGAATGGGGTAGGGTATTAGTACATCTGATACATAATTTAAATGTGGGAATTTGTCCTCTAAAAAAGGAAATATTGAATGAATTGATCGTAAATTATAAGATTTTATGATTTCTGTCGCCTCTAAGGAAGATACTAATCGTAGGGAAAACGGAATTTCCACAATGACTGCAAATCCCTCCGACATCATTTGAGAATACAAATTTTTGTTGTACCCAAAAAATTTTTTTTGGTTAGAATCATTAGCGGAAATTATCAAATGATTCTGTTGATACATTCGACTAATTAAACGTTTTATAATTAGTAAACTATATTTAGTGTCATAACCTACATTATCCAACAAAATCGATCTATTTAAACCATGATCATGAGCAAGTGCATAAATATACTCCCGAAAGATAAGTGGGTATAGGAAGTCATGTTGCTGATATCTATCTAGTTCTAAATATCCTTGAAATTCTTCCATTTTTAATGTGAACAAGAAAAGAAATAGGTGATTTATTGGGTTATCAAATGATACATAGTACGATACAGTCAAAACAAGGTATTATAGTAAGAAAATACCTCGGAACAAGTAAGACTCATCAACAGACTCTCTAGCCTCTCTTTTTCCATCTAATTGATTTATGTTCATTCTAGGGTAACAAGATGGTTAGAAGTCCTTTATTTTTTCAATCCAATCGCTCTTTTGATTTTGAAAAATCTTTATCAATATACTGCCTTCTTCTACACATTTATCTCTACCCCATAATGGGTAATAGCTAATAATTAGGACTCATAAGAAATTTATAATCCACTCATGGGAAAAGTTTTTCCCGTATTAAGCACTAATATATTTTTAACGTCTAATTAGATCGGGTAATCATTCAAAAATTAAGAACAGAAGCTCATTACTTTTTGTTTCCCTATAATTGGAACCGTAGTAGGGCTCTACCCATTTATTCACTCGACCAAATTCATTTTTTTTATTACACGACAAGAATTCAAAAAATTTTAATAAGGTTTTGGACCTATTCGGTAAGAATGAAATATTCTTAGAATTATCCATTGATACGACATGCTGCTTTTTCCATTCATTCCTTTCAGGATCAGTCGTGGTCTTACAAACTCTACCGATGGTATGGACGAATCTTTTGCTTCATACAAATGTGTAAAAGATGCTAGCCGCACTTAAAAGCCGAGTACTCTACCGTTGAGTTAGCAACCCAAATAAAATAATTAGAATGTGTAGATACAATCGGAATCTCAATAAAAAAAAGATTGAATTGCACAACGCAATCCAAACCAATCAAAACATTAAAATAGCACAAATTTTTTAAATTCTAATTGATTAGATTCTGAACATAATAAAAATGAGCAGATCCGATGAAAAAATTCTCAGATAAAAATAGGGATAAAGTAAAATATTTAAAAATACATCCATTAATTCTATAGTATATATAGATTTTATTGAGTTTAATCTTAATCAAAAAAAGACTTCTTGTATCACAGAAAATACAAGAACCCATTATTTGAATGAAATAAAAGCTATGGGACGGAGATATAAATGGATCCTTTTATCCACGATCGGATTATATTTATTTGATACACTGTTGTCAATATGAATGTTGAGAAAAGAATACAAAAGAAAAAACAATTTATAAATCTAACTAACAATTCCAATTTCAATCAATTAGACAATTAGAATTATAAGAAAAAATAAGAAAAAAAAAAAACTAAGGACTTGTGTTGGATTGGCACTATATATAATATTTCTATACAACACAACATTGATACAATATTGGTGGAAAAAAAAAATGAAGTAAAAAAATGAGGTTTATTCACTAAAATAAGCAAGTGAAATCCTTTGTGTTTTTTTATTTGTTCCTTAACTCATTGACAGTAATCTCAAAATTTTATATTTATAGACCCGATTACTTCATTTATTTATTCACTTAATCTTTTTCTATCTATTTTTATTAATCTTTTTCTATCTATTTTTATATATATCAATAAAATTTATATCAATAAAATATAAATAGATTTTTGTCGTTATAAAAGACACTCTTTTATAGTAACAATAATAAATTTAGTATGATATAAATAGAACAAAAGAGGAAATAGAAAAGAAACAAAAAGGTTATACAAGGCTATATACAAATCATCCACATTTTTTTTATTTCATTAATTGCATTTTATTTGTTGATTAGGGCGAAGTTCCGTAAAAACCCCCGCCCTTTTTGAAATATCATGAACAGTTCCTGTAGGTTGAGCACCTTTTTCAAGGAAATATAGAATAGCAGGAACATTTAAATAGATTTGATTCTTTATCGGGTCATAAAAACCCACTTTACGAAGATCTCTTCCCTCTCGTCGGGATCGAACATCAATTGCAACGATTCGATAAATGGCTCATTGGGATAGATGAACAATACTCCCCCCCCCTAGAAACGTATAAGAAGTTTTCTCCTCGTACGGCTCGAGAAAATTCTAAATTATGTCTATGTATAGAATCATAATATCAAATAGATCCATAAAATCATCAAATTCATTATATTATTGATTTTAGTTTAAATACTTTTTCTTAGTCTTCCCCCCCCCAAAAAAAAAAATTATTTGTATCCTCATAACTCAAGTTGAATAACTCTCAAATAACTCAAAAGAAACCTTTTAGGTATTAAATTTATTGAGTGGTCTCTAACCCTTTTTGTCTGTCTCCTTTAGAATCTATTTTGATTCTTAAATATGATCTGGTTGTTGAGACAATTGAAAACGGTATTTCCTTGTTCCAGGATCTTTATCTTTGCCTTGAATCATTGGGTTTAGACATTACTTCGGTGATCTTTAAATCGTTTCAAAACGGCAGCAACATACCATTTTTTGTGATTTCTTTCTATCAAAGAATCATATGAATGGTTGATTCCTACGGAATACACTTTACTTTTGATTTGATCAAAAGAGTTTTACCAATTCCAAACAAAATTAACTTTTAAATTTTATCGAATTGGATCCTTTAGATTTATATATCTAAAATATACTTACGAAGTTGTTCCAATTTATTGATCGATACTAACCTTAGATTCTTGCCCTTGAGAAATTAATCAATACGTTCTACTCGAGCTCCATCGTGTACTATTTACATGGCAACACTCTCAAAAATGAGGGTTCCAGTGGAACAGAACAAATGATGTCGAGCCAAGAGCACTTTCGTTCCTATATAATATAAAAAAGTGGTGGATGTAAGAATCCACAGCTGATCATGTCCTTCAAGTCGCACGTTGCTTTCTGCCACATCGTTTTAAACGAAGTTTTACCATAACATTCCTTCAGTTTGGAACCAGTATGTAATTGATTCAATTATGGAATCGTGAATAATCATCGGTTCGGTCGGTACATAATAATCTATACTTTTTTCTTCTATATGAAGAATGGATAATGTATGACGAAGTCTCAACAAGAATTCAATCAATTTAACCCCATTGTTTATAATTTTTTTTTTTATTATAACTAACATAACATGAATAAATAAACACGAATAAACAAGTTATTTTGAATCTCTATCTTCAAGTAACGTGATAGGATAAATTCAACAATTTCACACTTCTTAGAGTACTAAGAACTCATAAGAAATCATTAAAAAAGATTTAATTGATTGAATAGTTTCCTACCCTATATCATTATTTGCATAAGGTTTTACAGTAAGTACCATTCGCTTTTTATCATCATTAAGAGAAAGATAAATCCATATTGGATTAAACCATCAATGATTAATAAAAAAAAAGACTGATGTAAGGAAAGATTGAAGATTTAGGTTGTTATTTTTTCGTATTTCATATTGTAAAATCAGTAATATTTAACAAATAAAAATTTCGTTTCATATGCGTGTTATTTGAACTCGATTAAATTTGTGAAAAAGATATGATTAATAATAATAAAAAAAAAAAAAAGAAATAAGAATCACATTCTATAACAATATTATACTCTTAAACGGAAGACTGGTCGAAAAGACAATCTTTATTTTGATATATTTTATTATGATATAGATTATGATATAGATATATATTTTATTTTTTATTATAGATATTATAGATTAATAAAATTATAGATTAATAAAATGATCGTGGGTCAGGTATGTTCTGGGACGGAAGGATTCGAACCTCCGAATAGCGGGACCAAAACCCGTTGCCTTACCACTTGGCCACGCCCCATTTCTAGTCGACACTAATAAACACTAATATTGGTACTGGTTGTTCGTCAACTCAAGTCTAAATATCTATTATCTATAAAATAGATTACTAGAATTTTTATACATGTAGACGTAGAATTAAACAGAATTTATTGATCATTACATATAATTCAATTAAGATATTGTATGAAAGTATGGTTTATTCTATTCTCTTTTGATTTGAGAATTGAAGGATTTTTGATTGGGTGAGTTCAAATCAAAGAAAGTTTTTTGGTCTATCTTATTTTCTTTTTATTCATTTTTCTTTTCTATGAATAATAACATATTTATAATAATAAAATAATAAAAAACTCAATTTATTAATAACTCAATCAAAATAAATAAAATACAATTATCCTCAAGAACAAAATGTTTGTTATGCTTAATATATTTAGTTTGATCTGTATCTGTCTTAATTCTGCTCTTTATTCAAGTAGTTTTTTCGTCGCCAAATTGCCCGAGGCCTACGCTTTTTTAAATCCAATCGTAGATGTTATGCCAGTAATACCTCTGTTTTTTTTTCTCTTAGCCTTTGTTTGGCAAGCTGCTGTAAGTTTTCGATGATATCTTTAATTTAATAATGTCTAGACAAATTCATGATTTATTGAAAAAAAAAAAATTCAAAGAAAAGAATTGATAAGATCAGATAAGTCTTACACCCTCAATTCAAATATTGAAATTCTTGTACAACCGCGAAAAATCTGGATCACCCCACTTTATTTCTTGGTGTCAAAATAAAAAATCAAAATAGTAGGGTATGCGGTATAAAAACGGAGAATCTATTCTCTTTTTTACTAAAAAAAATCTTGGAGATTATGTAATGCTTACTCTCAAACTATTTGTTTACACGGTAGTGATATTCTTTGTTTCTCTCTTTATTTTCGGATTCCTGTCTAATGATCCAGGACGTAATCCTGGACGTGAAGAATAAAAGATAAGGTTTTTGTTTTCCTTGCTTGATTTTTAAATGTTCTTAGTAGGATTTTATCTATTACACATTTTTAACTATTAAAAATAAAAAGAGCTCGCGAAAAATTCGAAAGAAAATACCAAGTCATCAACAAAAACGGAAAGAGAGGGATTCGAACCCTCGGTACGAAAAACTCGTACAACGGATTAGCAATCCGACGCTTTAGTCCACTCAGCCATCTCTCCTCCCAATTGAAAAAGGATAATACTATGTTACATTATAAAAAATAAGGATTGAAAGAGCCCTTCATAATATTTTTTTTTCATCCGAGAGTGCTTTTTAGTTCCACGGCCCGGCTAAGTACTGACCAGGCCGGGCCCGCCATTTATTGTTCCAACGAATCATAAATAATTTTTTTTTTATTTGAAAACTAAAATACTTGCTTGTTATTACGATTGGAAAAATAAAAACTCTTTTGATTTCTATGATATAGAATCAAATGATATCGAATCAAAGTGTCGTTTCTTATCTTAATTTTTTATATTTATTCTTTATTTTCTTTATTCCTTTTATTTTAGTAAAGTAAATAAATAACAAAAAGGGAGCTGTGGATTCTTGCACAATACATTTTCATGTATGTTATGGCTTAAGTAGTTTTGTCGAGACGTCTAGGTCAAAAACCTCCGGCAAAAAAACACTTGTTATTTAGTTTTAGTTATTGAAATTTAATGAATTCTCTTTTCCGAATCTCATTGGGTTCTCTGATACAACACGTAAACGCTCTAATTTTCATGATTATTTTATGATCCTATCCTTTCTTTTTACTCTTTTAACTTTTTATTACGACCCATTTTCTTGTTCGACAAAAGGTTCATTTATATACAATAATCGGATTGTAGCGGGTATAGTTTAGTGGTAAAAGTGTGATTCGTTCTATAATCCTTTATATAGTTAAGGGGTCTTTCGGTTTGATTAATATTTCATTCCGACCAAAAACTTTATTTCTTAAAAGGATTTAATCCTTTACCTCTCAATGAAAAATTCGAGGAAGAATATACATTCTCGTGATTTGTATCCAAGAATCAATTCAAAATTGAAAAATTGGATTATGAGATTACGAAACATAATTTTTTTTTTAATTAGATCAATACTTCTAATTGAATAAGTATGAGTAAAGGATCCATGGATAAAGATAGAAAGTGGCTTTCTAATCGTAACTAAATCTTTAATTTGGAATTTGTATTACGGAAATTGAAGCAAAATGGCTATTAAACAATGACTTTGGTTTACTAGAGACATCGACAAATTGTTTTAGCTCGGTAGAAACAAAATGCTTTTCCTAAGGATTCTCTCACATAGAAATAGAGAACGAAGTAACTAGAAAGGTTGTTATAATATAATCCCCCTCTTTTCTATAGGGATCGTCTAGAAAGCGGGTTGTTCTGAATACATTCAGACAGAAAAGCTGACATAGATGTTATGGGTGGAATTTTTTTTTTCGTTCATGTCTTAATATAGGAATTTATACATCTTCCATAAAGGAGCCGAATGAAACCAAAGTTTCACGTTCAGTTTTGAATTAGAGACGTTAAAAATGATGAATCAACGTCGACTATAACCCCTAGCCTTCCAAGCTAACGATGCGGGTTCGATTCCCGCTACCCGCTTTTACTTTATTTTTTTATTAAATTAATAAGAAATAAGAAAAAAATAGAATTAAATATTTTGAGATTTTTATTATTTTATAAAAAATTTTATGAATATAATTAATGTAATGCATCATTGACTTGAATACGGAATTCCCGGAATTGGTTCAACTAT